AAAAAAACACCGTGTATTTATGATAAAAAATTCACCGGTGAATTTTTGCAAAATTTAGCCCGCGCAAAATTGTGGGGTAAATTTAAATTAAAAAGTCCTTTTCATCACTTTCTTGGTTTAGGGGTTTAACAAGAAGTAATAGTAATGTCAGGACTAAAGGGGGGTAGGGGGGTTTAACGCGTAGAAGCCAGGGGGGACGTTAACGGGAACCTGCTAGAATGACAGAGTCTTTATGCACTTGATATCACTTATGTTGTTATATCTAGGAATATCCTTCAACGTTTCATACATACTGGCCGGGCAAAATCCAGTTCAACCTAAATTAATTAGCATTAGTGTTCACTCTGCAATGCCAAGTGAAAGGAAGACAAAAAAGAAAACCCTATGCATATAAGAGAATGCCCGGCTTGGTGGGTAACGAGTCGTTAGACCTCCACCATCGTGATGTAAGGATAATTAATTGAAGGGAGGTTTAAGCTGTACTATGGCCCTGAAATAGGAACCAAATGCCAGTAATAGTTCATTAATTAGCTACCCCCACAAGTGTTGTCCCTGACCATCATTCATGATATGCCCTTATGGGATTATTGGTCGGTTCTTACTGCGCATACAAGTACTTTGGCAATAATAGTTGGGTTAGGCGAGGAAACTGTTTTGAAGATGTTATGGGGATAAATCTATTTGGTTCGGTCTAGTTCATTACAGATGGTGATTAATTTTTGAGTGTCTATGTAACTCTTGAGTTATATTTTCCTTGATTGGTTACATTAAATATATGGTTTTTATACATGTATGGTTACAGGCATATATGTAATATTATACATAATATGCACCCCCTAGAAACCACTAGCACACCCTAAGAAGGGTGAGACAAAGGGGCGGGGCGGGGGGCCGGCCGAAACAGGGGATAGTTTAACTGAGAATCTTAGCTTTGGGAGTTAAGGGTGGGAGTTCAATTCTCTCTTCTCTGAGCAAAAGGGGGGATTTGAACCTCCAGCCTCCGGCTTACAAGACCGGCGCTCTTTCGTTGAGCTTCTAATGCAGGCTCATTTGAGGGATTTGTTCTCTGCTCAACCTGCAAGAGGTGAGAGAACCAGAAAAATGGAGAAGTAAATTACAGAGGCGACTTGGCCGATTTCAATGAATGGGTGTTCTACGGGCATCCCTCCAATTCATGTGAGGATGACTACATCAGCTACAAGGGCTCAGAAGAGGAATTGGGTGAATGGGCGGAAGGTGAGGCCGCGCTGTTTAGAGGTGTGGAGGATAGGCACCAGCATGAGAACGAGGATGGAGAAGAGAAGGGCCAGGACGCCTCCTAGCTTGTTGGGGATGGACCGTAGGATCGCGTAGGCAAATAGGAAGTATCATTCAGGTTTGATGTGAGGTGGGGTCACAAGAGGGTTGGCCGCTGTGAAGTTGTCTGGGTCACCAAGGAGGTTAGGTGAAAACAAGGCCAAGGATACTAGGGCGAGGAAAAGAACTACAAATCCTACCAAGTCCTTGATAATGAAATAAGAATGGAACGGGATCTTGTCTGCATCTGAGTTCAGGCCTACGGGGTTGTTTGACCCTGTCTCATGAAGGAACAGAAGGTGAATTACGGTGGCAGCGGCAATGATGAAGGGCAGAATGAAGTGGAAGGCGAAGAACCGAGTAAGGGTGGCGTTGTCTACTGAGAATCCGCCTCACAGTCATAAAACCAGGTCAAGTCCCATGTAAGGAACGGCAGAGAGAAGGTTAGTAATTACTGTTGCCCCCCAGAAAGACATTTGTCCTCAAGGAAGAACGTAGCCTACAAAAGCAGTCATCATCACTAGGAGGAGAAGGACTACGCCCACGTTTCATGTCTCCTTATATAGGAAGGAGCCATAGTAAAGACCGCGGCCGATGTGAAGGTAAATGCAAATGAAGAAGAAAGATGCTCCATTGGCGTGCATATTCCGGATCAGTCAGCCGTAGTTGACGTCCCGGCATAGGTGTACAACAGAAGAGAATGCGGTGGCGGTCTCAGCGGTGTAGTGCATGGCTAGGAATAGGCCCGTGAGGATTTGGATAATCAGGCAGAGCCCTAGTAGCGAGCCAAAGTTTCATCAAATTGAAATGCTAGATGGGGCAGGTAGGTCGATTAAAGCGTCATTGGTGATTTTTAGGAGGGGGTGGGTTTTCCGAGGGTTGGCCATTAGGTTCTTGTAGTTGAATTAACAACGGTGGTTTTTCAAGTCACTGGTCCTGGTTAGAGTCCTGGCAGGAATTATGGCTTATATCATGTCTTTATTTTTAGTGGGTCTAGTGTTGGGTTTAGTTGCTGTGGCGTCTAACCCTGCCCCTTATTTCGCTGCATTAGGGTTGGTGGTGGCGGCGGGGGCGGGGTGCGGTGTCTTGGTGGGACATGGGGGGTCGTTTCTATCTTTAGTTCTTTTTTTAATTTACTTAGGGGGGATGTTAGTGGTGTTTGCTTATTCTGCGGCGCTGGCTGCGGAGCCATACCCGGAGACATGAGGGGATCGTTCTGTGCTGGGCTATGTACTAGGCTACCTGCTAGTGGTTATGGTGACGGCTGGGTGGCTTTCAGGGGGATGGTATGAATCTTCTTGGGTGGTGGTGGATGAATTCAAAGAGTTTGCCGTAGTACGAGCTGATTCTGGGGGAGTGGCCCTCATGTTTTCCTCGGGGGGAGGGGTTCTTGTGGTATGTGCGGCGGTCCTTCTGCTAACTTTATTTGTGGTGTTAGAGCTGACCCGTGGTTTGAGCCGGGGGACTCTACGAGCGGTTTAGATCAAGGCAATAACGACGGCTAGGGCGATAGTCAGGAAGAATAGCGAGAGGTAGGTTTTGATTATGCCTTGTTGCAGGTCGGTGGTAGTAGATGCCGCGGGGAGGTGGATAGCAGACATTGCTTTAGGCCCAACTTTCTCAAATCATGTTTGGTCAACCATTTGGCTAGCAATAGCTTGACCGAGAGAGAGGTTCAAGAAGGGAATAGAGCGGTGGATGGTTGCTGGGAAGAATCCTAACATATTTGAGAAGTTATGGAGAGAAAGGGTGGGGGTGACCTTGAATTGTTTGGATGTGAGGGAGGCGAGTTCAAGGGCTGTAAGGAGGCCGAGGATAGTTACGATGAGGGCACTTAGTTTGAGAAGGGCAGGTATCGTCATGACAGGGGTTTTTGAGGGAAGAAAATTAGAAGTGATGATTAAGCCGGCGACGATGCTCCCCCAGGCAAGGCGTTTGATAGGGTTAATGACGGAGGGGTCGTTTTCATTAATGGGGGAGAGGGTGGGGAAACGGGGGTGGCCCATGGCAACGAAGTAAACTACACGGAGGCTATAGATGGCCGTGAAAGAGGTGGCCAGGAGGGTTAGGGTTAGGGCTCAGGCGTTAAGGTAAGACGTGTTTAGGGCTTCAATGATAGCGTCTTTTGAAAAGAAGCCCGCTAGGAATGGGGTTCCCGTGAGGGCAAGGCTCCCGATGGTAAGACAAGAGGAGGTGAAGGGGGTGAGGTTGTGTATGCCCCCCATTTTTCGGATGTCTTGCTCGTCGTTTAAGCTGTGGATAATTGACCCGGAGCAAAGAAATAGCATAGCCTTAAAAAATGCGTGCGTACAGATGTGGAGGAAGGCGAGCTGTGGCTGGTTAAGGCCAATAGTGACTATTATAAGTCCAAGCTGGCTAGATGTGGAGAAGGCGACAATCTTCTTAATATCATTTTGGGTGAGAGCACAGGTGGCAGTAAAGAGGGTAGTTAGGGCCCCCAGGCATAGGCAGGTAGTAAGGGCTACGGGGTTATTTTCTATCAGGGGGCTAGTTCGGATTAGAAGGAAGATTCCAGCAACTACTATTGTGCTCGAGTGGAGTAGGGCAGAAACAGGGGTTGGGCCTTCCATAGCTGAGGGAAGTCAGGGGTGGAGGCCGAACTGCGCAGACTTTCCGGTAGCTGCGAGGATCAAGCCTATAAGAGGCAAGGTGAGGTCCAGATCTTGGGAAGATGCGAATATTTGTTGTATCTCTCAAGAGTTGAGTTTTATAGCGAACCATGCCATACTTAGGATTAGTCCGATGTCCCCCACCCGGTTGTAGATGACAGCCTGGAGAGCGGCTGTGTTGGCGTCTGCTCGCCCGTACCATCACCCGATAAGGAGAAAGGATATGATGCCAACACCTTCCCAACCAATAAAGAATTGGAATATATTGTTGGCTGTGACTAGGATAATTATCGCCACTAGGAAGAGGAGGAGGTACTTAAAGAATCGGTTTATATTGGGGTCCGCATGTATATACCAAGAGGCAAATTCGAGAATAGACCAGGTGACGTACAGGGCCACGGGGGTGAAGATGATAGAGTAGTGGTCAAACTTAAAGCTAATATTGATGTCAAAGGTAAGAGTGTTTATTCATTGTCAGACGGTTACAATTGTTTCGGCCCCGCTGTTGAGGAAAATGAAGAGGGGAAGGAGGCTAACCAGGAACGCAGTCTTGACTGCAGTCTTGACGTGTGTTACGGCCCACCCCTTTTGGACGGGGGAGGGGCTGAGGGTGGTTATAAGGGGATAAAGTAGGAGGGCGAAGATTAGTAGCAGGGAGGAGCTTAGGATAGTAGGAACAAGGTGCATAGCTGCTGCTTGGATTTGCACCAAGAGTTTTTGGTTCCTAAGACCAACGGATAAGCTGTCATCCTCCAGGAGCGCGAGTGAACCACGGGGTTTAACCGTGGGGGTAGAAGATTAGCAGTCTCTATTGCCTTCGGGCTTCTCTCGGTGAATAAGGGGATTTTAACCCCTGTTACCAGAATCACAATCTAGTGTTTTAGTTAAACTATATTTACAGAAGCATCACCCTCATATTAGCTCAGGCTTTGTTACCAGGAGGATAATGGGAAGAAGGTGGAGGGTTAAGAGGAGGTGCTCTCGAGTGTGGGAGGGTTCAAGGGCGATGATGTGGGAGGGCAGGGGTCCTCGTTGGGAGGTGAGGAACAGGTAAAGGGAGTAGCTTGCAGTGATGAGGGTCCCCAGGCCTGTAATAACAAGGGTCCAGTATGATCAGTTGAATAAGGCTGTAATGATTATTAGTTCCCCCATTAGATTGGGGAGGGGAGGGAGAGCAAGGTTGGCCAGGTTGGCAACAAACCATCAAGTAGCTATAAGAGGGAGTGCCATTTGAAGTCCTCGGGCTAATAGTATGGTCCGGCTATGTGTCCGCTCATAGGCTGTGTTGGCTAAACAAAACAGGGCTGAAGATGCGAGGCCATGGGCGATCATAAGAATAATTGCGCCTGTAAACCCCCAGGGGGTTTGAATGAGGATACCACCGGCTACAAGGCCTATGTGACTGACGGAGGAGTAGGCGATGAGGGATTTAAGATCTGTTTGTCGCAAGCAGATTGAGCCAGTTATGATTACGCCTCACAAAGCTAGGACAATAAAAGGGTAGGCAAGCTCTTGGGAGAGGGGGTCTAGCATAAGTATCATGCGCATTATGCCGTAGCCCCCGAGTTTCAGAAGGACAGCAGCTAGGACTATAGAGCCGGCGATTGGGGCCTCTACATGGGCTTTCGGTAGCCACAGGTGAACACCATAGAGGGGTATTTTAACTAGGAAAGCCAGGAGGCAGCCTGCTCATCATAGTTTGTCACCCCAGGTGGAGAGGTGAAGGGGTTGAGAATATTGGAGGGTGATGAGGGAGAGGGTGCCCGTTTCGTTTTGTAAGAGCAGGAGGGCAACTAGAAGGGGTAGGGAGCCTGCTAGGGTATAAAAGAGAAAATATGTCCCTGCATTCAATCGCTCTGCCTGGTTGCCCCAGCGCGTGATAATAATAAGGGTAGGAACTAGGGTTGCTTCAAACATTACATAGAATATAATGATCTCCGTCGCCCCGAATGCCAGGATGAGGAACATCTGAAGGGAGGCAAGAAGAGAGATGTAAGTTCGCTGGCGGTTTATAGGCTCGGGCGAGATGTGGTTTTGGCTTGCAAGGATTATTAAGGGCAACAGCCAGCATGAGAGGACAAGCAGGGGGGTAGAAAGGGGGTCAGTGGCGAGGTAAAGGTTAGAAGTGGCCCACCCAGTTTCAGAAGTTCATTTCAACCAGGATAGGCTGGCCAAGGCGATTACAAGGCTTTGAGCCACAGTCGTAGGTCAAAGTCATTTGGCTGGGGTAAGCCAGATCGTGGGGAATAGCATGATAGTTGGAATTAAGATTTTTAGCATCGGAGAAGGTTTAGGCTTTGCAGGTGGTCGGTCCCGTGGGTGCGGGCAGTGGCTACTAGGATGGCTAGTCCGGCACTGGCTTCACAGGCTGAGAAGGCCAGGAGCAGTATGGGAGCACAAGAGAACCCGGTTGCTTCGGCTTGGAGGGCTCAGACTGAGAGGGCGATGTAAAGGGACAGCATCATGCCTTCGAGGCAGAGTAAGGCGGATAGAAGGTGGGTGCGGTGGAAAGCTAGCCCCATTAGCCCTAGGATAAAAGCTGAGGTGAAACTAAAATGTGTGGGAGTCATAAGGCAGTCGCGGACTTGAACCGCGGTTTTCTGAGCCGAAATCAAAGGTCTTATGTTGGACTAACTACCTATTCAGCCCACTCTAAGCCCCCTTGAACCCACTCGTAGATAAGGCCGAGGGTGAGGAGGGCAAGGACGGCTACAGCTCACGTGAAAGTAATGGCTGGGGCGGCGAGTTGGTCACCTCAGGGGAGGGGTAGTAAGAGGGCAATTTCTAAGTCAAACAGTAGGAAGAGGATGGCGATCAGGAAGAATCGGAGGGAGAATGGGAGTCGTGCTGAGCCGAGGGGGTCAAAGCCGCACTCGTACGGGGATAGTTTCTCAGCATCTGGGCTGAGCTGAGGCAGTCAGAAGGAGACAATGGCTAGTACTGTTGAAAGCAAAATAGTAATGGAAATCACCGAAGTAATTAAATTCATTATCTTTCCTTGGATTTTCACCAAGACCGAGTGATTGGAAGTCACATATACTGGGTTAATACTAGAAAGACTATGAGCCTCATCAGTAGATGGAAACATAGAGGAAAAGCCATACAACGTCTACAAAGTGTCAGTATCAGGCAGCGGCTTCAAAGCCGAAGTGGTGTTCAGATGTGAAGTGGTATTGGATCTGGCGGAGGAGGCAGACAGCTAGGAAAGTTGATCCGATGATGACGTGTAGGCCGTGGAATCCTGTGGCGACGAAGAAGGTGGATCCGTACACTCCGTCTGCGATAGTAAAGGGTGCTTCTCAGTATTCAAGGCCCTGGAGGAAAGTGAAGTAGAAGCCCAGGAGGATGGTCAGAGTGAGGGAGTGGATGGTTTGTTTCCGCTCTCCTTCTATGATGCTGTGGTGTGCCCAAGTAACCGTCACTCCTGATGCTAAGAGGACGGCAGTATTAAGGAGAGGGACTTCAAAGGGGTCTAGGGTGGTGATTCCGGTTGGGGGTCAGCACCCCCCTAGCTCAGGAGTGGGGGCGAGGCTGGCGTGGTAAAATGCTCAAAAAAAGCCTAAAAAGAAAAATACTTCTGATGTGATGAATAAAATCATGCCGTATCGTAGGCCTTTTTGGACGGGGGGTGTGTGATGTCCTTGGAATGTCCCCTCCCGTACAATGTCTCGCCACCATTGGTATATGGTGAGAAGAAGAAGGGTTGTTCCCGCTGATATTAGGACGACGGAGTGGAAGTGGAATCAGATTGCTGTGCCTGAGGTTATCAGGAGAGCACCGACTGCGCCGGTTAGAGGCCAGGGGCTTGGGTCTACTATGTGGAATGCGTGTGCTTGGTGGGCCATTAGACGTTTTCTTGTAGGTAGAGGCTCATTAGGAGGACGAATACATAGGCTTGGATTATTGCTACGGCGACCTCCAGGAGGGTAAGGAGGAACAGGACAACAGAGGTAAGAATTGCAACGGCAGGCATTAGGGGGAGAAGAACAAAGGCAGCGGTAGCAATGAGTTGAATGAGCAGGTGGCCAGCTGTGAGATTGGCTGTGAGCCGTACTCCCAGGGCCAGGGGGCGGATGAAGAGGCTAATTGTTTCGATGATGATGAGGACAGGGATGAGGGGCACGGGGGTGCCTTCTGGGAGGAGGTGGCCTAGTGCTGCCGTAGGTTGGGTTCGCATTCCGATGATTACAGTGGCTAGTCAAAGAGGCACAGCAAGTCCTATGTTTAAAGACAGCTGGGTTGTGGGGGTGAAGGTGTATGGGAGGAGTCCTAGCATGTTAAGGGTAATTAAGAAAAGCATGAGGGAGGTAAGAATTGTGGCTCACTTGTGGCCCCCAACATTTAGCGGCAGAAGAAGTTGTTGTGTAAAGCGGTTGATGAATCAGCCTTGGAGGGTGAGAAGGCGGTTGTTAAGTCAGCGAGCTGTGGGGGTGGGGAATAAAATTCAGGGGAGGGTGAGGGCCAGGGCTATGAGAGGGATGCCCAGGAAAACCGGGCTTATGAATTGGTCAAAGAAGCTTAGTGTCATGGTCAGTTTCAAGATTCGGGGTTGGCCTTTTCGGCGCTTTGAACTGTTGGTTCATTAGAGAAGATGTGTCCAAGGACTTTTGGGGGGATTACAGTTAGGAATACTAGTCACGAGAAGACCAGGATAGCAAATCAAGGGGCTGGGTTGAGTTGAGGCATGTCACTAGGGGTGGTTGGGGGCTCACCAATTTTTAGCTTAAAAGGCTAACGCTTTCTCCCGTTTTAGCTTCTTAGTGAGGCGTCTTCGAGCATCATGGAGGATCAATTTTCAAAGTGTTTTAGGGGGACTGCCTCTACTACGATGGGCATGAAGCTATGGTTAGCTCCACAGATTTCTGAGCACTGTCCGTAGAATACACCGGGGCGTGAGGCAATAAAGGCTGTTTGGTTTAGTCGGCCTGGGACTGCGTCTATTTTAACGCCAAGGGCGGGCACAGCTCAAGAGTGGAGTACGTCTTCCGCGGATACGAGTACTCGAATTGGTGATTCAACAGGAACTACTATTCGGTGGTCTGCTTCAAGGAGGCGGAATTGTCCGGGGGCAAGGTCTTGGGTGGGGATTATGTACGAGTCAAACCCTAGGTCTTCATAGTCAGTATATTCGTAGCTTCAGTACCATTGGTGTCCCATTGCTTTAATGGTTAAGTGGGGGTCGTTGATTTCGTCCATGAGGTATAGGATGCGAAGGGAGGGGAGGGCGATGAGGATAAGAATTACAGCAGGAAGGACAGTTCAGATAATTTCGATCTCTTGGGAGTCGAGGATGTATTTGTTAGTTAGTTTTGTAGAGACCATGGCTACAATAATGTATAGTACGAGAGTGCTAATTAGAAGAACGATTATCAGAGCATGGTCGTGGAAATGAAGGAGCTCTTCTATTACTGGGGAGGCCGCGTCTTGGAATCCTAGTTGAGAGGGATGTGCCATTCTAGCCTAGGGCTTAAGACACGCGGGGCTTTAACCCACAGTTTTGCCTTGACAAAGCAATGTTATAACAAATTTAACTAGTGTCTTATTGAAGAAAGTGACAGAGTGGCTATGTGGCTGACTTGAAATCAGCAGATGGGGGTTCAATTCCTCCCTTTCTCGTTAATTGGCTTGAACTTGGACGTAGGCTGGTTCCTCGAATGTGTGGTAAGGGGGAGGGCAGCCGTGAAGTCATTCTACATTTGTAGAGGTCAGCTCAACGGACATTACTTCTCGTTTAGCCACAAATGCTTCTCATAGAATAAACAAGAACATGATCACAGCAACCAAAGAGATGAGAGACCCAATAGAAGAGATGGTGTTTCAAAGAGTGTAGGCGTCTGGGTAGTCAGAGTATCGGCGAGGCATTCCTGCGAGGCCTAGGAAGTGTTGAGGGAAGAAGGTTAAATTAACCCCCACGAACATAATCCCAAAGTGAATTTTAGTTCAGGTGCTGTGTAAGGTGTATCCTGAGAATAGGGGGAATCAGTGAACGAAAGCAGCTAGAATGGCAAATACAGCCCCCATGGACAGAACATAGTGGAAGTGGGCTACTACATAGTAGGTGTCGTGAAGGACGATGTCCAGGGACGAATTGGCCAGAACGATTCCAGTTAGTCCGCCTACTGTAAATAGGAAAATGAAGCCAAGAGCTCACAGAAGTGGTGTTTCTCATTTGATTGAGCCCCCGTGTAGGGTGGCCAGTCAGCTAAAAACTTTTACACCTGTCGGAATGGCAATAATTATTGTGGCGGAGGTAAAGTAGGCACGCGTATCAACGTCCATCCCTACTGTAAACATGTGGTGGGCCCATACGATGAAGCCTAGGAGGCCAATGGCCATCATTGCTCAAACCATGCCCATGTACCCGAAGGGTTCTTTTTTGCCTGAGTAGTATGCTACGATGTGGGAAATCATCCCAAACCCGGGAAGAATAAGAATATATACTTCGGGGTGGCCAAAGAATCAGAACAGGTGTTGGTACAAGATGGGGTCCCCCCCTCCTGCGGGGTCGAAGAAGGTAGTGTTTAGATTCCGGTCTGTGAGAAGCATAGTGATGCCAGCAGCTAGGACTGGCAGGGAGAGTAGTAGGAGGACGGCAGTAATAAGCACGGATCAGACAAACAGCGGTGTTTGGTACTGAGAGATGGCGGGGGGTTTCATATTAATAATGGTTGTAATAAAGTTGATTGCTCCTAAAATAGAAGAAATTCCGGCAAGGTGGAGAGAGAAGATGGTGAGGTCTACAGAAGCTCCCGCATGAGCCAGATTGCCGGCTAGGGGCGGGTATACAGTTCAACCAGTCCCGGCCCCTGCTTCGACCCCAGAAGAGGCGAGGAGGAGGAGAAAGGAGGGTGGGAGGAGCCAGAAGCTTATGTTATTTATCCGGGGGAAGGCCATGTCTGGGGCCCCAATCATAAGCGGGATGAGCCAGTTTCCAAACCCGCCAATTAGGATTGGTATTACCATGAAGAAGATTATCACGAAGGCGTGTGCAGTAACGATAACGTTGTAGATTTGGTCGTCTCCGAGGAGGGCGCCGGGCTGACTAAGTTCGGCTCGGATGAGGAGGCTCAGAGCTGTCCCCACTATTCCTGCCCAGGCTCCGAAGATCAGATATAGGGTGCCAATGTCTTTGTGGTTGGTTGAGAAAAATCAGCGTGTAATTGCCACAGGTAAGATGGCCGAAGTAAGCGGTGGATTGTAGCCCCATATATAGAGGTTTGAGTCCTCTTCTTACCAAGCCCTGGGGTGTGACCACGTCAGATTGCAAACCTGAAGAAGTAGGCTTACCGCCTGCCGGGGCTTTCCCGCCCCGCCCCGGCGGCGGGGGAGTAGGTGGATGCTCGCTGGATAGAGCGCTTAGCTGTTAACTAAGAGTTTGTAGGATCAAGGCCTTCCCACCTAGGGAGGCTTTAGCTTAATTAAAGTGTCTGAGTTGCATTCAGAAGATGCGGGATAGAGTCCTGTAAGTCTTATCAGGGGCTAAGGGATTTTCACCCTCGCTTAGGGCTTTGAAGGCCCTTGGTCTAAATACTATCCTAAGCCCCTAGCCCCACGAAAATGCTGAGAGGAAGCAAGGGGTGATTGGAAGCAGGCCTAGAGCACCAATCGTAGAGGTTGCGAGGAGGAACGAGGTTTGGTTAGTGTGGAATCGTCAGGTGGGGGAGGATCCTGATGTGTTGGGGGAGATGGTGAGTGTCATGGCGTAGCAGATCCGTAGGTAGAAGAAAAGGCTTAGTAGGGCTGTAAGGGCTGCAAAGGTGGCGATTAGCGGGAACCCCTGCTTGGTTATTTCTTGCAGAATGAGTCACTTAGGCATGAACCCGGAGAGGGGAGGCAGGCCTCCTAGGGAAAGTAGTGCCAAAGAGGCTAGTGCAACTAGGGCGGGCGTTTTCGTTCATGCAGTGGCAAGAGTGTTTAGGTTGGAGGCTGCGTTTGCTTTTATGGTGAGAAACGCAGAAGTTGTCATTACAATATAGAGGGTAAGACCAAGTAGGGCTAAAGAGGGCGAGACTTGAGAAATAATAATTATCCAGCCCAGGTGGGCAATGGATGAGTAGGCCAGGATCTTGCGAACTTGGGTTTGGTTTATGCCTCCTCATCCCCCGATCAGGGTGGAGGCGACACCCATACTTAGGATGAGGGAGGGATTAATTGCTGGGGTAATTTGAATGATGAGGGCAAAGGGGGCTAGTTTTTGTCAGGTGGAGAGAATAAGGCCGGTGGTGAGGCTGAGGCCTTGAATAACCTCTGGGAGTCAAAAATGGACGGGGGCCAGTCCTACTTTCAAAGCTAGTGCCATAAATGCGATTGTAGCGGATGCGGGGTGAGAGAGATGTAGAATGTCCCAGGAGCCGGTGAGTCAGGCGTTGGTGGCGCTGGCAAACATGATTGTGGCTGCGGCTGCAGCTTGGGTAATAAAGTATTTGGCTGCTGCTTCGACCGAGCGTGGGGAGTGTTTCTGGGTTATGAGGGGGATAATGGCGAGGGTGTTGATTTCTAAGCCTATTCAGGCTAAGAGCCAGTGGGAGCTAGAAAATGTCAGTGCAGTACCCAGGCCTAATGCTGAAATAAGAAAGGATGAGACGTAAGGATTCATGTGTTAGTAAAGGAGGGGGTCTCACCGTCATTCTTGGGGTATGGGCCCAAAAGCTTGTTTAGCTGACTTTACTAGAAAGTGGTGTAGTGGGAGCACCAGGAGTTTTGATCTCCTGAGGATGGGTTCAAGTCCCTTCTTTCTAAGGAATTAAAGGGGCTTTAACCCTTATAAGTCACCCTATCAAGGTGGTCCTTAAACATTCAGGCATAATTCCTGTTAGAGTTGGGGTGGTAGTCCGGCGAATGCAACGGGGAGGGCTAGATGTCAAAGTACGAGGGCCAGGGTGAGGGGTAAGAAGCTTTTTCACACTAGATGTATTAGTTGGTCGTACCGGAACCGGGGGTAGGAGGCACGTACTCAGAGGAATACAACTGACAGCAGAGCGGCTTTGGTCATGAGGTTGCAGGCGGTGAGCTCTGGCAGGGAAGGGATGTGGGAGGCCCCTAAGAATAGGACTGCGGAGAGGGTGTTTATTAGGAGGATGTTTGCATATTCTGCGAGGAAGAAAAGGGCAAAGGGCCCCCCTGCATACTCTACGTTAAAGCCCGAAACTAGTTCCGATTCTCCTTCTGTCAGGTCAAACGGGGCCCGGTTAGTTTCGGCGAGGGTGGAGATGTACCACATAACCGCGAGGGGCCATGCGGGGATTAGAAGCCAAACACTTTCTTGGGCTACGTTAAAGGTTTGGAGCGTGAACCCCCCGGAGAAAATGATAATGCTTAAAAGGATCAGCCCTAGGCTTACTTCATATGAAATTGTCTGCGCTACTGCTCGGAGGGCTCCGATAAGGGCGTATTTAGAATTTGAGGCCCAGCCTGACCCAAGGATGGAGTAGACGGCCAAGCTAGACAGTGCTAGAACGAATAGGATGCCTAGGTTCAGGTCAGCCACGGGGTACGGGATTGGCATAGGGGCCCAGAGGGTGAGGGCTAAGGTGAGGGCTAGCATGGGTGTGGCAAGAAAAAGGAAGGGGGAGGAAGTGGAAGGTCGGACAGGTTCTTTAATGAATAGCTTGACCCCATCGGCGATTGGCTGAAGAAGTCCGTAGGGGCCGACGATGTTTGGGCCTTTACGAAGTTGCATGTACCCCAGAACTTTCCGCTCAAGCAGGGTGAGGAAGGCGACAGCAAGAAGGACAGGGACGATGTAGGCAAGGGGGTTGACGATGTAAGTCAAAATGGTGGTGATCATAGCCGGGGAGAGGATTTGAACCTCTGATGAAAGGGCTTAGACCTTTAGCACTTTCCAGACTTTGCTACCTCGGTGTTTGTGGTTGAGAACTATGTTCTAGATCCTGCCACACTAGGATGCCATACTCTTTGGCACACCCGGGTATGCCCTCTTTTCTGTTTTAGTTGCCTTCAGCAGGTGAGGGTGGGGCGTGCCTTGAGCATGGGCCTCTTCTCTCCGGTCCTTTCGTACTGGGAGGAATCATTTCATAGATAGAAACTGACCTGGATTGCTCCGGTCTGAACTCAGATCACGTAGGACTTTAATCGTTGAACAAACGAACCCTTATTAGCGGCTGCACCAATAGGATGTCCTGATCCAACATCGAGGTCGTAAACCCCCTCGTCGATAGGGACTCTGGGAGAGGATTGCGCTGTTATCCCTAGGGTAACTTGTTCCGTTAATCGGCTCTAGGCCGGATCATTCTGGTCAGAATTTCTGTTGCTTAGGGCGGCAGCCCTTAGTTGTGAGGTTCGTAACCTTGGTCCACATGGAGGCTTCTTTATCCTCCGCGGTCGCCCCAACCGAAGACAGTGGAGACAGGGGCCACAATGTTTTCTCCTCTTAGGGGAGGGGGTATAACGTGGGCTGTCTAGTGTCTAAAGCTCCATAGGGTCTTCTCGTCTTATGTGCTGATCCCCGCTTCTGCACGGGGAGATCAATTTCACTGACTGGGGGGAGGAGACAGTTAAGCCCTCGTCTAGCCATTCATACAGGTCTTCATTTAAAGGACAAGTGATTGCGCTACCTTCGCACGGTTAAAATACCGCGGCCGTTTAACCCAGGGTCACCGGGCAGGCGGGACCTCTTATGTGTAGTGTTCAAGAGGCGATGTTTTTGGTAAACAGGCGAGGCTTGTGTTTGCCGAGTTCCTTGTCCCCCTTTTAGTCTTTCCTCAGTGCACACCTGTGTGGGGTTAACGATAACTTTTTTGGGTGCTTCTTGATTGTATTAAAGTCCAAAATGCCCTCTTGTATTGGGTTCGCTATTTGTCGGCGGGTGGTCCGGTCCGACTTACACATGTGCGAGGAGAGGGGCTTATGTCCCTCTTATTACTCATTCTAGCATGGTCGCTCCCATGGGAGCATGGGGTGGTTTAGTAAAATTAGGGGTGGGGGATAGGTTATCAGAATAAGAGGTGTGTGCTGTCTGAGCTTTAACGCTTTCTAATCAGGTGGCTGCCCTTAAGCCCACTGAAACAGTGTACCTTGAAAATTATGATCCTTGACCGCCTGTTAAGGTTGTGTCCTGGTTCAAAGGAGCTGTACCTCCATTGAATAACTCCCCTGGTTTCTTTCTACCTTAAGAAGAAGGATCTTGTGGGTTTAAAAAGCCTGGGGGCTGAACTCCTATTCATTTCCTAAACAACCAGCTATAACTAGACTCGATAGGTATTTCACTTCTACTCGGAGCTCTCTCCACTCTTTTGCAACAGAGACGGATAGGCCCTGCAATAGGCTGTCTCGGAGTAGCTCGTCCAGTTTCGGGGGCCTAAACTAAAGTTCTCTTTGCTTGGGTTTTCTGGCTAGATCATGATGCAAAAGGTACAAGTTTTAATCTTTGCTTTTCGGTGCTTATATGGGTTGTTTCATTTCTCTTTCAGCTTTCCCTTGCGGTACTTTCTCTATTGCTCAAGTTGTCCTTTTCTGTCGCCCGTACTAAGGTGGGAAAATGATTTGTTCACAAACTTTAAGGTTGTGCGGGGTTATTTATGGTAAAAAATTAAACCAAGTGTTTGGCTAGCTATTTGGCTCAGGGCGACCCGATTTGCACGGGTGTCTTCTCGGAGTAAGGGAGATGCTGTTCTGTTTAGCTACGCCCCGGTTGTCCCAAGTGCACCTTCCGGTACACTTACCATGTTACGACTTGCCTCCCCTTTGTTCGATTGTCTTGTTAAGAACCAGATTAAGTGAACCCGGAGAGAGTGACGGGCGGTATGTGCGCGCCTCAGAGCCGGCTTCAGGAGAACTCTCTATTTTCTCCTTACTGCTAAATCCACCTTCAGGGGTTGGTTTCACAACCTCTTTCGTAATAACCTGGGATAGGTAATGTAGCCCATTTCTTCCCACCTCATACGCTGCACCTTGACCTGACGTTTTGGGTTATACCCATTTTGCTCACTTTGAGTCCTTCACAGGGTGAGCTGACGACGGCGGTATATAGGCGGGTCAAACAAGGGGTGGTGAGGTTGAACGGGGATTATCGATTCAAGAACAGGCTCCTCTAGGTGGGTGTGAGGCACCGCCAAGTCCTTTGGGTTTTAAGCTAACGCTTGTAGTTCCCTGGCGGATATTAGGGGTAAGTTAATATCAAAGTTTATGGCTAAGCATAGTGGGGTATCTAATCCCAGTTTGTATCTTAGTTGTCGTGGGTTCAGGTGAGTTAAAGCCACTTTCGTAGTGGGGCTTCGTGCCCTCGGAAGCGTATAACGGCCTGGAGGGTATTCGGCTTTAGTTTATTATTTCCCTAACCACTCTTTACGCCGGCTATCTTCAACTCGGGCCACTCGTATAACCGCGGTGGCTGGCACGAGATTTACCGGCCCTAAAAACCGTAACCTAGTCAAGCTTTCGCTTATTGCTTAATGTCTATCACTGCTGAGTACCCTTGGGGGTGTGGCTGAACAAGGCGTCCTGGGCTGCTTTGTGCGTGCCTGATACCGGCTCCTTGCCCCCGGGCGGGGGGTAAAGGGCATCCTCACAGGGGTGCGGAGACTTGCATGTATAAATTTGGTTGAAGCTGAAGGTAAAGTCAGGACCAAGCCTTTGTGCTTGCGGGGTTTTTCAACGCCCATCTAAACATCTTCAGTGTTTTGCTTTGATTAAGCTACGCTAGC